TAATTATTTGTTCCCCACGTTTATAGTCCGTTCGAGTACCCGCTTACTTAATGCTAATATCTATTTATATTATATTTCAAATATAAAAATATATATACATTTTATGTATGACATTGAACTCTGGCAATAGTAACATAGTCGTACCAATTCAATTTGGCTCCAAAAAACATGGACAGGAGGTGGTAAACTCATAAAGTCAACTAAAACAGTCTTCTTCAAAAGAAAATCTACCTAATTATGACATGACTAGGAATGCGGTACAAGGGATTTCCAGAGCAAGTAAATAAAATATTTTTCAAAATTTATTTTTTTTGATCATACATAAATAATTGACAACAACAAATTTGTTCTTTTTACGAACCTGATGTTGCTAAACCCGCGAGTCTAGAAATTCATTTCAGCCAATTGAACCTTCTCGAACTGTTTCTTTTTAAGAACCAAAAATATTTGCGCCAAAATAACAGATGCCAAGAAGAACAAAAGACCTTGGACACGTAGTGGATCTTGCAGTACTATTTCTGCATCTCCCTGACCAAATCCACCCACATTAGGATTACTCGTTAATGGTTGATCAAATTTGATGGATTCACCCTCTGAAACAAGAAGTTCTGGTCCTGGGGGGATAATATCAACCACTTGACGTCCATCCGCGGGATCTGTTATGGATATTTCATATCCCCCCCTTTCTTTGCGTATGATTTTACTTACTACGCCCGCTCCTGTAGCATTATAAACCGTATTGTTACTCTTGCTTCCGTCGGGATAAATCTGACCCCTTCCCCTATTCCCCCCCACGTATATAGGATATTTTAAAAAGTGAACATCTTTCTTAGTAGTGGGGTCGGGGGAAAGAATAGGAAAGGCGATTTCACTATATTTCTGACCGGGGACAGGCCCTATCACAAGAATATTTTTGTTATTCGGGCGGTAGCTCTGAAAAGACAAATTGCCTATCTTTTCTTTCATCTCAGGAGAAATACGATCGGAAGGGGCTAATTCAAAACCCTCCGGTAAAATAAGAACAGCCCCCACATTCAAACCCCCTTTCTTACCATTAGCAAGAACTTGTTTCACTTGCTTATCATAAGGAATTCTAACAACTGCTTCAAATACAGTATCAGGAAGTACTGATTGTGGAACCTCAATATCTACGGGCTTACTAGCCAAATGGCAATTAGCACATACAATACGCCCAGTCGCTTCTCGTGGATTTTCATAACCCTGCTGCGCAAAAATGGGATATGCACTTGAAATGGATGTCCGGGTCATAAGATATACCACGAGCGATACGGAAATAGATCGAGTAATCTGTTCCTTTATCCAAAAAAAAATATTTCTAGTTTGCATGGTCTAATCATTGATCCGAAAATTTCTACAATAAATTGGGTAGGTCACTAGTATAGTTCCCTATCCACGATTCTGATATTTACTTTAACTGGAATCATTTTATGGGAATACGCTAGGATGAAAAACGATGAAAATCCTCCAAACAGGAAGTTTTTAATGTTTATGTAGAACTACAAAGTAAGAAAGATTCTAATTGGATTAGATTAATATCGCTAGATCGTTTATCAATCATTCATTGAATGATAAATAACTACAAGTGAGGGAGATACGCGATTTAAATAACGGAAAATCCAATATTTAAAAATAGTATCGAGAATAACTGGAAAAGTGGAAACAAGACCAGATATAATTTGATCATTATGAATAAACCCCCAATCTTTGTAGACCGAATCAATCATTAGTTCCCAACCGTGGGGCGAATGAAATCCGATACATAAATCGGTTAATAAAAGAATCAAAAAAGCTTTGACTGTATCACTTAAATTAGATAGGAATTCCTGAGCCCAAGAGTTAAGAATAACGAGTTCTTCATTCCCTAAAATAGAATAGCCGCTTAGAATAATAAAACAGATTATATTTGTTGAGAAGTGCAAAATCGTATGGATACGGCCTTCATTATGTATCTTGATTAATTGAATCGTTTCTTTGTGGATTCCTATAGGAAGCTTTTGTAGATCTGTTTCCGAATATTCTTTGATCATTTCTTCCAAAAAGAGGATTTCCTCCAATTCTATGAACTTTTCTAGAATACTTTTTTCTTGAATATCATTCAAAAAAATTTCGGATTGACCAGCGTTCGACCAATTAGTAACCCAAGATTCCATACTTTTAGTAAATAAGAGAGAAATCCACCAAGGTAAAAATACTATAGATGTAAAATATAAAAGAGGAGTGAAGGCTTTCTTTGTTGCCATTTATCACCTGTTAATTTTTAATTAACCCACTTCACTTCATGATTCTATGTGATCGAATATTTCTTTCAAACATGAGTTCTAGACAAGGTATCAAATCTATGAATCGATTTTATTTTTATTTGTTTGAATCGAGAAAGAATACATAAATAAACTCGGCTTCGAATTAAAATGAAGAAAAAATCCAAAAGTGTGTTTCCAAAAATCTCAATTCAGCAAATTCCAAATCAAGTGTTTCAATGACCTAAAAAGTACTTTCTTTAACTTTAAGGAATGAATATTATTGAGATTTTGAGACGAAAGAACTCCCTTTCTATCAAAATCTCCAATATTTCGAAAAAATTCCAATGAAAGGAGAAACTAACGAAAGGATAAACTAAAGGGTCGGTTGACAAAACCAAAATTGACAAGATATGATTTACCTAAAGTATCACTTCCAACAAATATTGAACTTAAAAAAAAAAAAGAACAATTCCTTTCTTTCAAAATCGTTTGATATATGAAATGGAAATGGATTGAATCTAGTAGTTCAATTTCTTACTTGTTTCAATTGAGTTGCGTGAATTTGGATACGCATAAAAAACCACAAAAAGGTTGTTTTGTTTTATGGTTGTTCTATATACGTCGACTTTGGCTGGACTGAACGTTCTGGCGAAACTTCAATTAAGTTATAGAAAAAAGAGGATTCTTGCATTTTTTCCCTCCTGCCGAGAAAGCATTCATTTTTCAGACCCCAGCTCTTTTTCTCAAAAGACTTCAATTGGTACGCGCAAGAAATAGGCCAATTCCGCGGCTTTTTTTTCAATTTCTCGCGGAGTCAAATTCTCATCAGTACGGGTCAATGGAATAGCCCCCCGGCCTCGGATGTCCATATAAAGGACACGGCGGGCATAAATACCCTCTTTAACTTCTATTCTAAGGGATTGAATATCTTTTATAAGGAATCGGAGGAATATACGACGATTTTTTCCAGGAAATCCCCAACGAAAAATACACACCTTTCCTTCCCTTCTATCGAATCGATCATAACCACTACCTACATTCCAGGAAATGGTGCACCACAAATAGGAACTAATAAAGATACCCGCGATCCCGTAGAAAGACATCACGACCCCTTGCGGAAAAAAAATGATTTGCTGGGGCGGAACAAAAGATATCAAATTTTTACCAAGATAACTGGAAGTTCCAACCAATAAGAAGCCTAATGAACCTAAAAAAACGATAAGGGCCCAGCAAAAATTACTTAGTTTTCGAGACCCCGTTATAAGTTCTATCCATATATGTTCTGATCGCCAACTCATACTTGATCCGATTGCATTTTATTGGAATTGAGAGAATACCCCAAATGATTTTGACTTTACTTTATTTTGTTTCCGAAGAAACTTTCATCAACTAGCACTAGTTTGGTATGAACTAGCACTAGTTTGATGAGAACCTTTAGGAGTAATTCATCAAATTGGTTAGATCTAAAATAATACCACACCCTTCGCAGGATCCCAATATACATTATTGATATAGATCCACCAACTTTACATTTTATTTTCGGCATCGGGCGATCCTGATCTATTTAAAACTAGCTAGAATTCATTTACCCATAGATCATTTTCTGCCGGCATAAGAGCTTTTTCTTTTATGTTTGGCGGAAATCACATGTTATACCATATTTCATTTCCCGCAATAAATATCTGTGTTATGCTACAAGTATAAGTTTCCAAAAAACAGATAAGGTTGGGCCCCTCAGATCTAAACAATCTTATTTTTTTGAACATGAAGAAATAAGGAAGCCATTGCAATTGCCGGAAATACTAGGCCTACTAAAGGCACAAAAATAGAGGGAAAATTAAAAGTTGTCATAAAATGGGTACCTCGATTTACTATTTGTATTTGCACCTGTTTTTTTTTATTAAATATCATATTTTATATTGATTATAATTAAGAATTGTAATTATTAGAAATTCGTAGTTATTATTAATTAATTCAATTTTGAAATTCTTATTCGATATAATATATAAGTATCTACATATCTAATCTAAGTGATACACTAAGTTGAAATAAGTCCAAGGAACGTAGAATTCAATAAATCGACTTATTCATCTATCTACATGAAAGATATATATGATAATCAACTTGATTATTTTTATTCATTTCTTTGTGTTTTATTCTTGTCTTCTAATTTGATAATATAAAGTAATAAAGAAAGGGTTTTTTACAAATTCTCGAAAGATTTGTTAGAATGCGACACAACCGGAATTTTTCTTTATTAGTGAAATGGGGTTTTCGGGAGATGGAGAAAGATACAAAACTGTAGATCTATCTTTTTTATAATTGATTATAATTATATACGTAAGATGAAATTCGTTTTATTTGCCTAAATTCTTAAAAGGAAAAAATAGCGCTTTTATCTTGTTGATGATGATAGAGACTTGTTAATCTTAATTAGTAATCTAGGTAAAAAAGAGCTATCCGCTTGGTTGCTACAAATAAAATAATTGAACTTAGTGTACTCTACTTGATTGAATTGGAATTCAAAGGAAAGAAAGCGTGGAACTTAAATAACTCAACCAGGACGCTTTTTAAAAGATTACGTGGTACGATTACCCTTATGGAATAAAGATATGGAATAAATATTCAGCTGCTTGTGAATCTTCGGGTACTGTTTTATTCAATGTTTGTTCAATTACTCTTTTACCCACAAATGCTTGTATTTTTTAGTTGCATCGAGATCGTTAGGGCTTTCTGTTA